TAAACTTTTTAAATGTGTTAAGTTTTAACAAACACATAACTCAAAACTGCATTTTTCGTGCAATTTTTTTTTTTTTCGTCTGTACCAAAATTTTATTCACTAGATAAAATTTAGGAGAAGGTCATTTTGGGAAATTTCACCTACCCAACTTTTTTTCTAAAATAAAAGTTATATTAGTATATGCCTAGAAATATGATATATATATATAAGCCAGTTATTGGAATATAAGGATCTACCATTTTATATAAGTATTAATAAAATTTTAGTAGAAAATAGTATTTTTAATATATCATTCATTGAAAAAAGAAAAAATTATATGAAAAATTTATTATATTTATTTATATTTAATTTAAGTGCTTAATTAATAATAATTATATATTAATAAAATTTATTAATTATTATTAAATTAATTTATATATAATCAATATTGTATTATATATTAATAAATAAATAATATATATATATGATTATAATACTTCATCATATAAAATAAATTAGTTATTTATCAATAAAAAATATATTATTATATGATAATAAATTTTTTATTGAAAATCCAAATTTTTGAAAAAAAAAAAACACACCCTTTTAATGATATTTTATAAGGTTTTATTGTAGTAAAAATTAATGATTAATTATAATTATTTTAAAAATTAATTAAATAAATAATTATATTTAAATAATGTTTATTGAACGATTGACTTAGGAAAAGTTTTATTTTTGTTAAAAAATTTAATGAAAAAATTTATTAAAGATTGATTATTAAGGTAAATATGAAATTTTAAGGGGAAATTTGAAAGGTAGGCGATTTTATATAGCGGAGCTAGCTGATGAAATTTTAAGGGGAAATTTGAAAGGTAGGCGATTTTATATAGCGGAGCTAGCTGATGAAATTTTAAGGGGAAATTTGAAAGGTAGGCGATTTTATATAGCGGAGCTAGCTGATGAAATTTTAAGGGGAAATTTGAAAGGTAGGCGATTTTATATAGCGGAGCTAGCTGATGAAATTTTAAGGGGAAATTTGAAAGGTAGGCGATTTTATATAGCGGAGCTAGCTGATGAAATTTTAAGGGGAAATTTTAAAGGTAGGCGATTTTATATAGCGGAGCTAGCTGATGAAATTTTAAGGGGAAATTTTAAAGGTAGGCGATTTTATATAGCGGAGCTAGCTGATGAAATTTTAAATATAAATTAAAGTGTCTATGGGTTGGTATATGGTGATTAAAGTTTTATTTTTGTTTAATAATTAAATTAAATTTGGTGGTTATATGTAAATTTTTGTAAAAATAAAAATTTTATTTAAATAATAAAATGAAGATTTTATTCGCAGTAGCTAATTTTAATAATTAAAGAAATTTAGAATTAGGAAAAGTTTTTAGTATTGACTAAATTTGTGCCAGCAGTTGCGGTTATACAAATAATATAATTTAATTTTTTTTTTAGTATTAATATGTTTTTAAATTATATAATTTTAAAGTAAAATTTGTTAGGTGAAATTTTAAATTTTACAATAAATTAATATTTGGTGATTAATTGATAAATTTAATGATAAACTAGGATTAGATACTCTATTATTATAAGTGTAAATTTATGCTAGATTAGTAAAAGTTATGTTCTCTAAAATTAATGATTTTGGCGGTTTTTTAGTCTATTCAGAGGAATCTGTTCTGTAATCGATAGTCCACGATTTAATTATCCTTTGTTAAAAGTTTGTATATCGTCGTAATTAGAGTATTTTATAAGAATTTAAATATTCAATATTTATTTGTTAATATAAATCAGATCAAGGTATAGCTTATATAAAGGTAGAAATGGGTTACATTTATTTTAATATGGGATTATTTTATGAAAAATAGTATGAATTTGGATTTGAAAGTAATTTTAATTAAATTATTAATTTGATTTTAGCTCTAAAATATGCACATATCGCCCGTCGCTTTCATTTTAAGGTGAAATAAGTCGTAACAAAGTAGGCTTACTGGAAAGTGAGCCTAGAAAGAACGAGTTAGAGCTTGTTATAAGCATTTTATTTACACTAAAAAGTTAATTGTGAAAATCAATTTAACTTGATTAAAAAAAATTATTTTTATTTTTAGAAAAATGATATTTAGAAAAAAAAATTAATTATTTAGTATTTTTAAAGAAAAATTTTTTTTTATTATAGTAAATTAGTATTGAAAGAGAAATTTAAATTAAAGGTAAAAAAAGAATAATATTGTACCTTGTGTCTCAGGGTTTATTAATTATTAAGAAGATTATATTTTCTCGAATTTAAAAGAGCTAAGGTAATAAAATTTTATTGTAGAATAAATATTTTTAATGTTATTTTAGTAATGAAACGTTATTCGTTTTTAATATATCTGGTTATTTAAGAAAAAAATTAAATTTTTTTATTAAGAATATTAAATTAATTTTTTAGTTTTTTATTATTAATATGAAATTCTTAAGGGGATGAGCTTTTAGGAAAATTGTTAAATGAAGATAGTTAATATAAAAATTATAGGATTAGAAGTTTCTATTAATAAAATTATGTTATAATTAATTTTTAAAATATATTATTTTTATTTTCATTAAATTATTTATTAAATTATAAATTAAAATTTAAAAAATTTAGTAATAATGATAAAATTAGTAATATAAAATGTTATTTAGTTATTATAGAATAAGGTTAATTTAAGGAATTCGGCAAAATTTTTTCTACCTGTTTATTAAAAACATGGCCTATTGAGAATGATTTTAGGTCTGGCCTGCCCACTGATTTTTTTGAATGGCCGCGGTAATTTGACCGTGCTAAGGTAGCATAATCATTAGTTTTTTAATTGAAAGCTGGTATGAATGGTTAAATAAGAAAATAACTGTCTCTAATTAATTTTTATTGAATTTTATTTTTAAGTAAAAAAGCTTAATTAATTTTGAAAGACGAGAAGACCCTATAGAGTTTAATAAAAATGTGAGTTTTAAATTTTTAGGATTTTTAATTTAAAATAAAATTTTTATTTGATTGGGGTGATTGAAAAATTAAATTAACTTTTTCTTTATTTTTACATAAATTTATGAATTTTTGATCCATAGAAATGATTATAAGATTAAATTACCTTAGGGATAACAGCGTAATTTTTTTTGAGAGTTCTTATCGAAAAAAAAGTTTGCGACCTCGATGTTGGATTAAAATTAATTTTTGGTGTAGAGGCTAGAAAATTGGGTCTGTTCGACCTTTAAAATTTTACATGATCTGAGTTTAAACCGGTGTGAGCCAGGTTGGTTTCTATCTTTAAATAAAAAATATATTTTAGTACGAAAGGACCAAATATGTATATAAAATATTAGTTTTAGAATAATATTGTTATTTTGGCAGAATAGTGCGATTGATTTAGAATCATTAAATGTAATTTTTATTACAAATAATACTTGATAATAATTGATTTAATTTTAATATTGGTTTCTACTTTAATTTTAATTATTTGTGTTTTAGTTGGGGTAGCTTTTTTAACTTTATTAGAACGAAAAGTTTTAGGATATATTCAAATTCGTAAAGGTCCAAATAAAGTTGGATTTTTAGGGTTAGTTCAACCTTTCAGAGATGCTATTAAGTTATTTACTAAGGAGCAAACTTATCCTTTTATATCTAATTTTAATTTGTATTATTTTTCTCCAGTAATAAATTTATTTTTGGCTTTAATTTTATGAATTTGTATACCTTTTTTTAGAGTTAATATTAGATTTAATTTATCAATTTTATATTTTTTAAGAATTTCAAGATTAAGAGTTTATACAGTTATATTAGCAGGATGATCATCTAATTCTAATTATGCTTTATTGGGAAGATTACGAGCAGTTGCTCAAACAATTTCTTATGAAGTTAGTTTGGTTTTAATTTTAATATCATTTTTATTTTTAGTATTAAGGTTTAGAATTTTAGATTTAATAAAATATCAAAAATATGTTTGATTTTGTTGGTTAATGGCTCCATTATGTTTAATATGATTAGTTTCAAGATTAGCAGAGACTAATCGAACACCTTTTGATTTTGCAGAAGGAGAATCTGAATTAGTTTCAGGGTTTAATGTAGAATATAGAAGAGGTGGGTTTGCAATAATTTTTTTAGCAGAATATGCTAGAATTTTATTTATAAGATTTATATGTTGTATATTATTTTTAGGAGGTGATTTAATGAGATTTTTATTTTTTTTAAAAGTTGGATTTATAGGATTTTTTTGAATTTGGGTTCGAGGTACATTACCTCGGTTTCGTTATGATAAACTTATATATTTAGCTTGAAAGAAATATTTACCTGTTTCTTTGAATTATTTAGTATTATTTTTTAGAGTGAAATTGTTTATTTTCACTCTTTTGCTTTAGTTAATAAAATTTAGTATAAGTTAATAGAAAATTTAAGTTTCTTTCTTATATTTTCAAAATATAAGCTTAGTACAAGCTCATTAACTTAGTTATTTAAAAAGAATTTGGTCCTGAATAATTGCACAGATTGGATTAATAATATAATAAAGAAAGTAAAGAACTGTTAATACTTGTCCTAGGAAAATATAAGGATCTTCTACTGGTCGAGCTCCAATTCAAGTTAATAAAATAATAATTGTGAATAAAGATCAAAATAAAAGTTTATTTAAAGGATAAAATTGTGTTCTTTGGAATTTTTTTTTATTAGTAAAAGGTAAAATATATAAGATAGCAATTGATATTACTAGGGCAATTACTCCTCCTAGTTTATTTGGAATAGATCGCAGAATAGCATATGCAAATAAAAAATATCATTCTGGCTGAATATGAACAGGGGTAACTAGAGGATTTGCAGGAATAAAATTATCTGGATCTCCTAATAAGTAGGGATTTCTTAATGTTAATATTAAAAGAATTATTGATAAAATTAAAGCCCCTATAATATCTTTTAATGAAAAGTAAGGATGGAATGGAATTTTATCAATATTTCTATTAGTTCCTAAAGGATTATTTGATCCTGTTTGATGTAAAAATAAAAGATGAATTATTACTAAAGCTGCTACTACAAAAGGTAATAAAAAATGAAGAGTAAAAAATCGGGTTAAGGTAGCATTATCTACTGCGAATCCACCTCAAACTCATTGAACAATAGTTGGACCTAAATAAGGAATTGCTGAAAGAAGATTAGTAATTACTGTTGCTCCTCAAAATGATATTTGTCCTCAAGGTAAGACATAACCAAGAAAGGCTGTTCCTATAACAATAAAAAAAATTGTTACTCCAATTATTCATGTTTCAATTAGATAATAAGATCTGTAGTATATACCTCGACCAATATGAATATAAAGAGAAATAAAGAAAAATGATGCACCATTAGCATGTAAAGTTCGAATTAATCAACCATAATTTACATCTCGACAAATATGTGCTACTCTATTAAAGGCTAATTCAATATTAGGACAGTAGTGTATAGCTAAAAATAAACCTGTTACAATTTGAATTCCTAAACATAAGCCTAATAAGGATCCAAAATTTCATATTGAGGAAATATTTGAGGGAGAAGGTAAATCAATTAAAGAATTATTTATAATTTTAATTAATGGAGAAGTTTTTCGAATTGGTATTTTCATTAAATTTTTTGTCGTAGAGGTCCATATTGAATATTAGTAATTTTTACTACTATAATTAAAGTTACCAATAAATAAATAATTATTAAAAAAAAATTTATATTTATAGGTCAATTTATAAATTTATTTATTGAAAGTTTAAAATTTTCATGATTTACTTGATTAAAAAGATTATTTATTGAATTTAAATTAAAGTAATATAAATCAATAATAAATAATAAACTTATAATTCTTGTAATAAAAATACAAGCTAAGGTAAGTTTATAAGAAAATTTAAATTTTTCATTAGAGGCAACTCTTGTTATATAAATAAATAAAATTAATATACCTCCAATTATAATTAAAAAAATAATATAAGAAAATCAATAATTAAAATTTATTATTCCAGTAATTAAAGCAATTATTGTTGTCTGAAGAAGAAGAATAAGTCCAAAAGAAAGAGGATGTATTAAAAATATAAAAATAAATCTTAATAATAAAGAATTAATAATTAAAATAAGAGAAATTTCAAGAAATAGTTTATTAAAATATTAATTTTGGAGATTAAAGATAGGAAGATTTCCTTTTCTTGATGTTTTAAAAGAATAATCTTATTTCTGATTTACAAGACCAGTATTTTATTTAAATTATTAAAACTAATGTTAATTTATATTTATTTATCAATTCTTATGAGATTATCAGGAATAGTTGTTTTTACCTTAAATCGTAAACATTTATTAATTATATTATTAAGATTAGAATTTATTGTTGTTTCTCTTTATTTTAATATATTAATTTATTTAGCAAGATTAAATTATGAATATTTTTTTTCTATAATTTTTTTAACTATAAGAGTTTGTGAAGGTGCTTTAGGATTATCAATTTTAGTTAATATAATTCGAACACATGGTAATGATTATATTTTAACTTTTTCTTCTTTATGATAAAAATTATAGTAAGTTTATTTATATTGATTCCTTTATGTTTTATTTCAGAATTTTGGTTAGTTCAGTGCTTTTTTTTTCTTTTAACATTCATTTTTATTATAAATATTTCTATGAGATATTTATGAGTAAATGTTTCTTATATATTAGGTATAGATTTAATATCTTATTCATTAATTTTATTGAGATTTTGAATTTGTAGTTTAATAATTTTAGCAAGAGAAAAATTATTTAAATTAAATAATTATAGAAATTTATTTTTATTTATTATAGTTAGTTTAATATTAGCTTTATATTTAGCATTTTCTTCAATAAATTTATTTATTTTTTATTTATTTTTTGAAATTAGATTAATTCCTACTTTAATTTTAATTATTGGTTGAGGTTATCAGCCCGAACGAGTTGAAGCTGGTATTTATTTATTATTTTATACATTATTAGCATCTTTACCTATAATAGTATCAATTTTTTTTTTATACGAAAATTATTTTAGATTAGATTTTTTTTTTATAAAATTTAATTTAAATAATATTTTTATATATTTATGTATAAATTTTGTATTTTTTATTAAAATACCAATATTTTTTGTTCATTTATGATTACCTAAAGCTCATGTTGAAGCTCCAGTTTCAGGTTCAATAATTTTAGCAGGAATTATATTAAAATTAGGAGGATATGGTCTTATACGTTTAATAAGATTATTCCTTTTAGTTGGTTCTAAATTTAATTTTATTTTTATTATAATTAGTTTAGTGGGAGGATTCTTTATTTCTTTAATTTGTTTACGTCAAAGTGATATTAAATCATTGATTGCTTATTCTTCAGTTGCTCATATAGGGTTAGTACTAAGAGGAATTATAACTTTAAATAATTGGGGGTTTTGAGGAGCATTAGTAATAATATTAGCTCATGGATTATGTTCTTCTGGATTATTTTGTTTAGCTAATATTTCTTATGAACGAGTTTTAAGTCGTAGACTTTATTTAAATAAGGGGATAATTAATATTTTACCTAGAATATCATTTTGATGATTTATATTTAGAGCTTGTAATATAGCTGCTCCTCCTTCTTTGAATTTATTAGGGGAGATTATTCTTATTAATAGATTAGTTAGATTTTGTAGAATTTTAATAATTTTTTTAGCTTTAATTTCATTTTTTAGAGCGGCTTATTCATTATTTTTATATGCCTATTCGCAACATGGTAATTATTATTCTGGAGGGTTTTCTATGATGATAGGTTCATTACGAGAATATTTATTATTATTTTTACATTGATTACCTTTAAATATTTTAATTTTAAAAAGGGAATATTTTACTTTATGAATTTATTCAAATAGTTTAATAAAAATATTGATTTGTGGAGTCAAAGATATAGAATTTATTTTGAATAATTAGAATTTGTAAGGTTTATTCTGGATTATTTTTTTTTATTTCTATAATATGTTTTTTTAATAGGGTTAATTTTATAATTCAAGATTATAGGTTAATTATTGAATATTATTTAATTAGATTAAATTCTTCTTCTATTGTTATAACTATTCTTTTAGATTGAATATCTTTATTATTTATAAGATTTGTTTTATTTATTTCATCAATAGTAATTTTTTATAGGGAAGAGTATATACATGGGGATATTAATTTAAAACGATTTATTTTATTAGTAGTTATATTTGTACTATCAATAATATTACTAATTATTAGGCCAAATTTAATTTCAATTCTTTTAGGATGAGATGGGTTAGGTTTAGTTTCTTATTGTTTAGTTATTTATTATCAAAATGTAAAAAGGTATAATGCAGGAATATTAACAGCTTTATCAAATCGAATCGGTGATGTTGCCCTTTTATTATCAATTGCTTGAATGTTAAATTATGGAAGATGAAATTATGTATATTATTTAGAATTTATAAAGAAAGATAGAATTATAGAATTTATTTCTTTTTTAGTCATTTTGGCTGCAATAACTAAAAGAGCTCAAATTCCCTTTTCTTCATGATTACCTGCAGCTATAGCTGCTCCTACACCTGTTTCTTCTTTAGTTCATTCTTCTACTTTAGTTACAGCAGGGGTTTATTTATTAATTCGATTTAATTTTGCTTTTAGAGATTCTTTAAAGATAATATTTTTATTATTAGCAAGATTAACGATATTTATATCGGGGCTAGGAGCTAATTTTGAGTTTGATTTAAAGAAGATTATTGCTTTATCAACATTAAGGCAGTTAGGTTTAATAATAAGAATTTTAGCTTTAGGGAGGTATGAATTAGCCTTTTTTCATTTATTAACGCATGCTTTATTTAAAGCTTTATTATTTATATGTGCTGGGGCTATTATCCATAGAATAAATAATTGTCAAGATATTCGTTATATGGGAAATTTAGTTAATCAAATACCTTTAGTTTGTTCATTTTTTAATATTAGAAATTTTTCTTTATGTGGATTACCCTTTTTATCAGGATTTTATTCAAAAGATTTAATTGTAGAAGTTATATCTATAGGAATTTTAAATTATGTTATTTATTTTTTATTTTATATTTCTATTGGATTAACGGTTTGTTATAGGTTTCGATTATCTTATTATAGATTAGTCGGTAATTTTAATTTTATTAGGTTAAATTGTTTAAGTGAAGATAAAAATAATTTTATAATTAAGGGAATATTGGGTTTAATTTTTTTAGTGGTATTTAGAGGAAGAATATTAATATGATTAATATTTCCAACTCCATATTTTATTTGTCTTCCTTTAATTTTAAAATTAATAACTTTAATAATAGTATTATTAGGAATATATTTAGGGTATGAATTAGCTAAGTTTAAAATTAATTATAAAGTTAAATCTTTAATAAATTTAACTTTAAGAAGATTTTTAGCTATAATGTGAAATATACCTGTTATTTCAACTTTGGGGATTAATTATTATCCTATTATTTTAGGAAAATTATATACTAAGAGATTTGATCAGGGTTGAGTTGAGTATTATGGAGGTCAAAATTTTTCTTTAAATTTAAAATTATTAACTTCTTTTTTTCAAGGATTATCTATTAATCATTTAAAAGTTTATTTTTTACTAATAATTTTTTGGATTATATTTATTTTAGTTATAATTTACTTAAATAGCTTATATAGAGCATAATATTGAAGATATTAAGGAAATAATTATATTTTTAAGTAAATAATTTATAAGAAAATTTCTAATTTTACAGTGAAAATGTAATGTTTTATTTAAACTATATAAATAGAAATATAAACGAAATTTCATCGCTTAAGAATTAAGTTAGAAGCTTATTCTTGAATTACATATTTCCTTAATTGGAGTTAAACTCAATTTTATCATTAACAGTGATATACCTCTTTTTGGTTTCAATTAAAATAAGGATGTTAATCATCAAACTTTTAGGTCGAAACTAAATGCAAATTTTGCTTCTTATTAAAGATAAATTGATAAATCAATACTTTTTAAGTGCAAGTTAAATGTTATAATTAACTATTATCCTAATATGCTCAATCTAAAGCTCCTTGGTTTCATTCATGAAATAAGCCTAAAATTAAGATTAAAATAAAAAATAAAGTAATTAAGGCATAATTTATTAAATTAGTTAATTTTATTGTAATAATTAAAGGAAATAGTAAAGTAATTTCTACATCAAAAATTAGGAAAATTACTGCAATTAAGAAAAATTGAAGGGAAAAGGGTAGTCGAGCGGAATTTTTAGGATCAAATCCACATTCAAAAGGTGATCTTTTTTCTCGATCAGCAAATCTTTTTTTTGAAATTAAATTAAGTAAAATAATTAAGATAAAATTAATAAAAAGAACGACTAATGATAATAAAAAAATAATTTTAATTATTTATACTAGAATTCTAGATTTTTTGATTGGAAGTCAAATATAATTTTTATATTATATAAATAATTATCTACCTCATCAGTAAATAGTAATATATAGAAAAAGTCAAACTACATCTACAAAATGTCAATATCATGCTGCTGCTTCAAATCCAAAATGGTGAATACAACTAAAATGACTAAGATAATGACGAATCAGACATACAAGAAGGAAAGTTGTGCCAATAATAACATGTAATCCATGGAATCCAGTAGCTATAAAAAATGATGAACCATAAACTGAATCAGCAATAGTAAAGGGTGCTTCGATATATTCATAAGCTTGTAAAATAGTAAAGTAAATACCCAAAATTACTGTTAAAATTAAACCTTGTAAACCTTGGAAATAATTATTTTCTATTAAGCCATGATGGGCTCAAGTTACTGTTAATCCTGAAGTTACTAAAATTAAAGTATTAAGTAAAGGAATTTCAATAGGATTAAAGGTTTGAATTCCTTTAGGGGGTCAAATTATTCCTAATTCAATTCTAGGTGTTAAAGAATTATGAAAAAAAGCTCAAAAAAAAGAAATAAAAAAAAATACTTCTGATGTAATAAATAAAATTATTCCTCATCGTAGTCCTAAAGTTACTTTATGAGTATGAAGGCCTTGGTATGTTCCTTCTCGAGTAATATCTCGTCATCATTGGTATATTACTAATGATGTAATTGTTAATCCTAAGAATAGAAGATTATTTTCATTTAAATGAAATCATTTAATTAATCCAACTATTGTTGTTATTGCTCCGAGAGCCCCAAGTAATGGTCATGGTCTAATATCAACTAAATGGAATGGGTGATTTTTGTGTAAACTCATTAATTAACTTCTCTTGAATACAGAGTTCTAAGAATTGCGAAAACATAAGATTGAATAATTGAAACAGCTGATTCTAGAACTAATAATAAAATTTGAGTAATAATAAGAAAATTAATTAATAAAAGTCTTAATGATGGGCCTGTATTTCCTAATAAAGTTATAAGTAAATGACCAGCAATTATATTAGCTGATAAACGAACTGCTAATGTTCCTGGTCGAATAATATTTCTAATTGTTTCAATACATACTATAAATGGTATTAAAACAGGGGGGGTTCCTTGAGGTACTAAATGAGCAAATATGAGAATTGTATTATTCACTCAACCATAAATTATAAATCTTAATCATAAAGGTAAGGCTAGGGTTAATGTTAAAGTTATATGTCTCGTTCTTGTAAAAATATAAGGAAAAAGTCCTAAAAAGTTATTAAATAAAATTAAGGAAAAAAGTGAAATAAAAATTAATGTTCTTCCTTGAGTTTTATTATATCCAATTAAAATTTTAAATTCTTTATGAAGAGTTGAAATAATTTTAAATCAAATTATTCTTAATCGTGAAGGAATCAGTCAAAAAGATGAGGGAATTAAAAGTAGTCCAATTAAGGTTCTTAATCAATTTAAAGAAAGGTTAAAATTTGTTCTGGGATCAAAGGAAGAAAATAAATTTGCTATCATTTTCAATTAAAAGTTAAAAGAGATTTTTTTTGTTTAATAGATTTTTCTTTATAATTAAAAGAATAAAAATTTATAATATTAAAAAGAAAAAAAATTGAAATAAATAAAATAAATAAAATTAATCAACTTAATGGTGCTATTTGTGGAATTAAAAATTATTAATTTATAATAATTTTAGCTTGACAAGCTAATGTTATAGTTTTAACTAAATTTTTCATTAGAAGTAGGTGTCAATTACTATAGTATGGTTTAAAATTCCATTGCTTACTTTCAGCCATCTAATGAGGCTTCAATTATTTTTGAGACTCATTTAGTAAAATATTTAGAAGAAATTCTTTCAATAACAATAGGTATAAATCTATGATTAGCTCCACAAATTTCTGAACATTGACCATATAAAAGTCCAGTTCGATTAGTAGTAAATCTAACTTGATTAAGACGACCAGGAGTTGCATCAATTTTTACTCCTAGAGATGGAACTGTTCAAGAATGAATAACATCTGCTGCTGTTACTAATAGACGAATTTGAGATTCATAAGGAACAACTATTCGGTTATCAACATCAAGAAGCCGAAATTGAAAGGAATTTAATTCATTAATAGGAGTTATATAGGAATCGAATTCAATATTTTTAAAATCTGAATATTCATAAGATCAATATCATTGATGACCAATTGATTTAATAGTAATAGAGGGGTTATTTACTTCATCTAAAATATAAATTAAACGTAATGAAGGTAAAGCAATAAAAATTAATGTTACTGCTGGTAGAATTGTTCATACAACTTCAATTAATTGTCCTTCAAGTAAAAATCGATGGGAAAATTTATTAAAAAATAAAGTAATTAATAATTGACCTACTAAAACTGTAATAATTACTAAAATTATTATAGTGTGATCATGAAAAAAAGAAAGTTGTTCTATTAAAGGGGAGGCTCTATCTTGAAGAAGGAGAGTTTTTCATGTGGCGATTTCTAAAAAAAGTTTAAACTCTATATTTGGGGTTTAAATCCAATGCACTATTCTGCCATATTAGAAATTTCTTGTAAGAATAGGAAGTTCAGAATATCTATGTTCTGCAGGAGGTAAATGTTGTAGTCATTCAATAGAAGTTACTATTCTTAAAGTTGATAATCTTTTTCGTTGAACAGCAAATCTTTCTCAGAAAATATATAAAAGAAGAGTTACTCTAATTAAGGAAATTAAAGATCCAATTGATGAAACAACATTTCATAGAGTAAAGGCATCAGGATAATCAGAATATCGTCGAGGTATTCCGCTTAATCCTAGAAAGTGTTGAGGAAAAAAAGTTAAATTTACTCCAATAAATATAATAAAAAATTGAATTTTTAAAAGTTTATTATGTAATGTTAATCCAGTAAATAGGGGAAATCATTGTACAATTCCTGCTATAATGGCAAATACAGCTCCTATTGATAAAACATAGTGAAAATGAGCAACTACATAATAAGTATCATGAAGAATAATATCAATTGAAGAATTAGCTAGAACAACTCCAGTTAAACCTCCAACTGTAAATAAGAATACAAATCCTAAAGCTCATAATGAAACTGGTCTATAATTAATTTGAGTTCCATGTAGGGTTGCTAATCAACTAAAAACTTTAATACCTGTAGGTACAGCAATAATTATTGTGGCAGATGTAAAATAGGCTCGTGTATCAACATCTATACCAACAGTAAATATATGATGGGCTCATACTACAAATCCTAATAATCCAATTGCTATTATAGCATAAATTATTCCTAACGTTCCAAAGGCTTCTTTTTTTCCTCTTTCTTGACTAATAATATGAGAAATTATACCAAATCCTGGTAAAATTAAAATATAAACTTCTGGATGACCAAAAAATCAAAATAAATGTTGATAGAGAATTGGATCTCCTCCTCCTGCCGGGTCAAAAAATGAAGTATTTAAGTTTCGATCCGTTAATAATATTGTAATTGCTCCAGCTAATACTGGTAAAGATAGGAGAAGAAGAATTGCAGTAATTTTTACGGCTCAAACAAATAGGGGTAAACGATCTAAAGATATTCCTCTAGGCCGTATATTAATTACTGTTGTAATAAAATTTACGGCACCTAGGATAGAAGAAATTCCTGCTAAATGAAGACTGAAAATTGCTAGATCTACTGAAGCACCTCTATGGGCTACATTAGCAGCTAATGGGGGGTAAACTGTTCAACCTGTCCCTGCTCCATTTTCAACAATTCTTCTTATAATCAGAAGAGTTAGTGATGGGGGTAAAAGTCAGAATCTCATATTATTTATTCGGGGGAATGCTATATCTGGGGCTCCAAGTATTAAAGGGACTAATCAATTTCCAAATCCTCCAATTATAATAGGCATAACTATAAAAAAAATTATAATAAAAGCATGAGCAGTAACAATTGTGTTATAAATTTGATCATCACCAATTAAAGATCCAGGGTTTCCTAATTCTGATCGAATCAAAAGTCTTAAAGATGTTCCTACTATTCCAGATCAAGCTCCAAATAGGAAGTATAATGTTCCAATGTCTTTATGGTTTGTAGAAAATAATCATTTGTTCGGTAAAATGGCTGAGTTTAGGCAGTAAACTGTAAATTTACCTACGAAAAATTATTTCTTTTACCAAAGTCTTATATTCAAAAATGATTTTAAATTGCAAATTTAAAGGTGGCTAAAAGTCTAAGGCTTAGAAAATTTTCTCTCTAATGTTAACTTTGAAGGTTAATAGTTTATTTAACTTAAATCCTTAAAAATAATTTAAAATTAAGGTGCAAGCTAGTAAACCAGAGAGAGTAATGAAATTAATAAAAAAAAATTTAAAATTTATTTTTGGAACTAAATAAATCAAGGTTTCATTAGTGTTAATTATTAAAGTTGAAAATGAAATTCGTAAATAAAAAAATAGTGTAATTAAAGTAAATACAATTAATAGAATTCTTAATGAGTAAAATTGATTAGAAACTAAATTATTGATTACTAATCATTTAGGGAAAAATCCTAAAAAAGGGGGCAATCCTCCTAATGAAAAAAAATTTATTAAAAAGGTAAATTTAATTAATTTTGAAGAGTTTAATGAATTAAACAATTGAGCTAAATAGAAAATTTGAAATTCATGCAGAATGATAACAATATTAAACGTAATAATTGAATAAATAATGAAATAAATAAATCAAATTATTTGAGCATGAAGCATTCTTGCTAATATTCAACTAATATGGTTAATTGATGAATAAGCTAAAATTTTTCGAAGTCTAATTTGATTAAATCCTAAAATTCCACTAAAAATTGTAGAAAAAAGAATAATTATAACCATAAATATAGTTAACTTGCAGTTATAAAGGATTAAAATTATAGGGGCAATTTTTTGTCATGTTATTATTAATAAACAATTGTATCATGATAAACCTTCTAATACTTCGGGGAATCAGGCATGAAAGGGGGCTGCTCCTAATTTTAGTATTAAAGCTGAGTTTATAATTATAGTTAGAAAATTAATTTCATTAGGTAGAAATTCTTTCAAATTTAGAGATAAAATAATTGAAAAAAGAAGAATTCTTGAAGCTAAAGCTTGTGTAATAAAATATTTTAGAGCTGATTCAGAAGGATAAAGATTTTTTCTATCTCTCAATAAGGGGATAATTGAGAGAAGATTAATTTCCAATCCTATTCATATTCTCAGTCAAGAATAAGAAGAAATAGTAATTAATGTGCCAAAAATTATTGAACAAAAAAATAAAATTTTAAAAAAGTTAGTAATTAAAAAGAGAAAGATTAAAACTTTCATAAATGGGGTATGAACCCAGTAGCTTTATTAGCTTATCTTTTTATACTTTAGTATATGATGTACAAAGATTTTTGATGTCTAAGGAAATAGTTTAATTCTATTAAGTGTAATCAATGAAGGTGGGGGGCACTCACATTATTGATTCTATCAAAATCATCCTTTACTCAGGCACTTCATT